AGGTATAACTATAAAAAACTATTTATTTGTTACTGAATTGACCATCGACCCCTCCCCTTTTTACTTGTGAGTATTGAACAAACTCATAATTCCGAGTTTCATGTTACTTATACCAAGAGACATGTCAAATCCGGGGCATCCTAATTCAATTGAATCGGGATGACAGTTTCTCGTTCTGCATTTGTAAAATCATAATTTTTATCAAATCACACATCGCAGTATACTAGACCTTCTAATTCTTTAAGAGGCTTATCTAAAAGATTTGCGATATAACTAGGAAGACGTTTCAAATACCACACGTGGGTTACCGGGCATGCCAGTTTGATGTAACCCATTTGATATCTTCGTATTCGCGAATCAACAAATTCGACCCCGCATTGTTCACAAAATTTCAGGTCTTCTTTGTCATTTACAATTACTCGATAATTTCCACAAGCACAAATCCCGCTTTTTGTAGGTCCAAAAATTCTTTCACAAAATAATCCATCTTTTTCGGGTTTATTAGTTTTGTAATGAAAAGTGTAGGGTTTTGTCACCTCTCCAATAATTTCTCCACTAGGTAGGATTTTTTTGGCCCAAGCACTTATTTGTTGGGGAGAAACTGAGCCAATTTGAAGTTGTTGATGTTTATAGCGATCAATCATAGAAGAAAAATTCTGATTCATTTCGATTAAGCGTCCTTCCTATTAATCTGGAAGTTCTTCTCAGATACAAGGAAATGATTCAATTCCAGAGCCAAGGATCGTAGTTCTCGAACGAGCAATCGAAAAGATTCGGGAGCATCCCCGGGCTTAGATAGTGGACCTCCAATAATCGTAGTACCAAGTACTTCTTGGCGAGCTCGAATATGATCAGATTTATAAGTAAGCATCTCTTGTAAAATATGAGCAACACCAAATCCCTCTAAAGCCCAAACTTCCATTTCTCCTACTCGTTGTCCCCCTTGCTTGGCCCTTCCTCGAAGGGGTTGTTGTGTAACAAGTGCATACTGTCCACTGCAACGTCCATGTATTTTATCCTCAACTTGATGAATTAATTTCAAGATATAAGGCTTTCCTATTATAACAGGTTGCTCAAAAGGATCTCCTGTTCTTCCATCAAATATTCTGCTTTTTCCCGGAGACTCGGGTTCAAAAACCCATGGATTCACTGTTTGCTTACTAGCTTCATATAATTCAGAAAAGACTAGTTTTCTCGAAGCCTCGTGTTCATATCTCTCATCAAAAGGTGCTATTCGATAATGTCTATCTAGCAATCCCCCCGCTAAACCGAGCGAACATTCAAATATCTGTCCTACATTCATTCGTGAAGGTACTCCTAATGGGTTGAAGACCATATCAACAGGTCTTCCATCTTGGAAATAAGGCATATCTTGTCTAGGAAAAATTTTTGAAACTATACCCTTATTTCCATGCCGTCCAGCTATTTTATCACCCACTTTTATTTCCCTTTTTTGTGAAATATATACACGAATAGTTTCTGGATTATAACTAGAACCCCTCCTTTTCTGGATCCATCTCACATCAATAACTCGGCCTCTACCACCTATAGGTAGTTTTAGACAAGTTTCCTTTGAAGTGGATAACTGAATACCAAGTATGGCTCGTAATAATCTATCTTCCGGAGCATATGATGATTCTTTCGCCATCTGAGGGGTTAATTTACCTACTAAAATATCGTCTGCCTCCACCCAAGACCCCAACATCACAATCCCGTTTTTGTCTAAATTTCGGAGTAAATGGGCGTCGAGATGCGGTATATCATTAGTGATTCTTTCGGGCCCGTGGCTTGTCACATAAGTCTGAATTTCATATTTACTTATGTGAAAAGAAGTATAAATATCCTCATATACTAGACGCTCATTAATGAGTACTGCATCCTCAAAATTGTAACCTTCCCACGGCATATAAGCTACTAATACATTTTTTCCCAAAGCAAGTTCTCCACCAATTGTAGCAGCACCGTCTGCTAAAATATGTCCCTTTTTAATCCATTTCCCTCGCGCAACCTGGGGTTTTTGATGCAGACAAGTATTTTTGTTGGAACGTTGATATGTAACTAATGGAATAGTTAACGTATTCCTATTGCCCGATAAAATAATCTTGTCAGTTTCGGTAGAAAGGATCTTTCCCCGATTTTCGGCTAGAGTGGGAACCCCGGAATCGAGAGCCGCTTGGCATTCCAACCCAGTTCCGACAATGCACTTTTCGGATCGAGAAAGCGTAACTGCTTGACGTTGCATATTAGAACTCATTAAAGCACGATTCGCATCATTATGCTCGATAAAAGGAATTAGGGCAACTCCAATAGAAAAATATTGGAAGGGAAAAATACTTCGAAAACGAACCTTTTCCCACTCAATAGTGAGGAATTCTTGGCGGTATCGCGCCGGAACAATCTGTTCTTCCTGATTACCTCGACTCAGTGCCAAAGAATTTCCTGCCGCTACCATATAGTATTCATCTTTACTTGGTGATAAGTAAAGCATCCGTACTTTTTTTGATCTCTGAGAGATTTCATAAAAAGGACTTTGTAGAGATCCCCCATGACCAACCTTCGCATGAATTGCTAAGGATCCAATAAGTCCAACATTGATTCCTTCGGACGTATCAATCGGGCAAATACGTCCATAGTAACTAGGATGGATATCTCGTATCCGAAAACTAGCAGTTCGCCCCGTCAATCCTCCAGGGCCCAGATAACTTGCCTTTCTCCCATGAACTATTTGTGTCAATGGATTAGTTCGATCCAAAACTTGAGATAATGGATGTAATCCGAAAAAAGATTCATAAGTAGTTGTTAATATAGTTGAAGTTACCAAATTTTGAGGAATCGGTATCCATTTCTGTCTAATTGCTCCACCCATCGTTCCTCTAACCATATTTTCTAAACGAACCAGAGCCAATCCGAATTGATCTTGTAAGAGATCTGATACAGAACGAACACGTTTATTTTTCAAATGATTCATATCATCAAGTATACCCATTCCGAACTTCATTCCAATCAAATGATCCGCGGCTGCCAATATATCTCGTGGTAACAAAAATGTATTGTTCAGGGGTATATCAAGATTCAGTCTACGGTTCATATTTCGTCGACCAATTCTTCCTAATTCACATCTTTGGCGAAAAAATTTCTTTTGTAATTCCTTGCATAAGGATTCAGAAAATAGCGGATCTCCCCCTACACAAACAAATTGTTGATAAAACTCCAAAATTGCATTTTCTTTTGACTTAATTTTTTTTTTCTCCTTATCATTCAAAAAATACAAAAAAATTTCAGGGTAAAAAACATTCTCTAGAATTTCTCGTAGACTCGAGCCCATAGCTGATGATAGAACTAGAATAGAGATTTTCTGTTTCCTACTCACACGAGCCCATATCCTTGCTTTTCTATCAATTTCTAATTCTAATCTTCCTCCCCAATCTGATATTAAAGTGCCGGTATATACCGAAATTCCGTTATGGTCCAACTTTGACTGGTAATAGATACCCGGGCTTTGCAATATTTGATTGATCACAATTCTGTATATTCCATTTACTAGAGAAGTTCCCAGGGAATTCATTAGAGGAATGTTTCCAATAAAAATTGTTTGTTCTTGCATATCTCTACAGGTTTTCCAAATTAATCCCGCAGATACATAGAATTCAGAAGAATATGTGAGTGATTCATATATAGCGTCTCTTTCTTTTATTAAAGGTTCGACCAATTGATAGGTTTCCACAAATAATTGAAATTCAATTTCGTGATCTGTATCTTCCATTTTTGGAAACTTATAAAGTTCTTCTGTTAAGCCCCGATCAAGAAACCTACAAAAACCTTCAAATTGTATCTGATTAAATCCGGGTATTGTAGACATTTCCTCAGTTCCACTCCCAAACATTTTTTTAACTTCCCTTTTATTTTGATAGCAACAAATCCCACTTTTTGCTCATTCTTCATCAAATCATATGGATGAATATAGCAATGATGGAATTTCGATTCTGTTTACTGAATCACATGAAATTTTACCTATCGAAATTTGCACCAAATAGAAACAGAAAGGAATAAAAAAATTCCACTTATATTTAGTGTGTTTTGTATACAATATCAAAACAAAAAATGATTTTATTTCTACTATTATTATGATATTCCGTATTACAACCCAATCGAATACTATAAATCTAAAGATATTTAGGATTGGGTATTTGATCTGTTCAATGATATAAAGACATAATAATCGTAAAAAATAGAGAATTTATTTTTTTAGCATTTCCATTTTTTGTGGGGTCAATTGTTCAAAAAAGAATTCGCAGAGAAGAGAGACACTTTTACCTATTTTTTTTATCGAATTAATAGAATATGTGAGTGTAAAAATGGGTAAGGGAAAAAAGGTTTTTATCTATTCAATCTATTCAAGAAAAATAGTCAAAAGTGAAACACGAAAATTTGGTGAAAATTCCCTGTAAATATAAACCTAATAGAAAGATAATACACCTGATTAGATAATATCTGTAGTAACAATTTCATTTCTATTATGGGGTTTCCATATAGCTATAATAGTTCTGATAATAGAAAATGATTTCTATCATTAAGTAAACACAAATAAAACATAGTTTGTTTTAGATTTAAATTCCAGAATCGTTCCTGAATTTACAATCAATAGTTAAGGGTTCAAATTTGTCGTAACTTTTTGGTTTTGTAGCTGAAAAACATATTTTTTTTATCTTTCAATATAAAGAGGAAATTTTGTCATCTATTTTGTATCATTTTGGTGGCATGGCCGAGCGGTAAGGCGGGGGACTGCAAATCCTTTTTCCCCAGTTCAAATCTGGGTGTCGCCTGAGAAACAAAAGAATCGAAATACTTTATTCTGTTTTGATAACTTGCTAGGGTTTTTTTCCAGACGAAGCAAGCGGAGTAAAAAGACTCTGGATACTTGCTTGATTCTAAGTATCTAGGTGGTTATGTTCTATAAAATTCCCTCCATTAGGGTTTTAAAGATACATTTGAGTTGTCAAAAAAGGGAACTTTTTATATGATACTACCTTCACAACTAATGTAGTGTCTACTAGCTGAGTCTTGAATTAGATTGGAGTTGAAATATAATTCAACCTTTCGTTACGGAACGAGTCGAAAATACTTTGTATACATACACGTGAAAGTTTCTGAATACTTTGGCATTCAATCAAGAATAATTTGGTTGAATGGATAATTAGATTTTACTATCTAAATATATAGATAGATAGATTTTATATATAGATAGATAGATTTTACGTTTAGTTACTTTGCGACTTATTTTTATATAAAGATTAAAGTTCAAAATTAAAGTATAAAAATGAATTTATACTTTTCAATAAGCCCGAGTCAAGAACAGCCTAATATGTCTTCGATTGTTTCATAGGTCAAATGATTTATTTCTATCAAATAAAAAAGAAATCAAAAAGGGATATTCAATATAGACCGATCGATCTTGATTCTATAATAGATAGATTTTTTTTACTTAATGAAAGGCGACAAAATAAAAGATGGGTCTTATTGTTCTGAGATGTTATTACCATTGCCTTTGTTACTTCTGCTACTTCAAAGGAGGTCTCTGCCTCTTTTTTTGCTTATGCTTAATGTTTTCCGATTACAATATAAATCGTATAATTAGAACAACTGTTCTAATTGGATTATTTAATCAACGGTGTTCGATCAGAATCCCCCTTTGACTATGCGAGAGAAATTCTACTATTATTAGTGAACCATAATTGAATAATTCCTTCATAGAGGTCGAGGACAAAACTCACATGGATATAGTAAGTCTCGCTTGGGCTGCGTTAATGGTAGTCTTTACATTTTCCCTTTCACTGGTAGTATGGGGAAGAAGTGGACTCTAGAAGGACTACTTAGGAATCAAAAATTGTATCAATTTTTTTAGATCGTTCTGTTCTCCAAATACTTTATTTGGAATTTCACTTGAAAATAGTTTTATTTCGAAATCCGAAGAAGTTCCCAGAAAACTCTGGCAACAGTTCAATCAATTACTTCTTTGTGGGAATGCTAAGAATAAGATTTGTTGGTTTTATTCTATTATAAACCACCCCCTTTTTTCCTTCATTGATTTGAATCTTTCTTTGAAGGGATATCGGAATTTCTATTAAAAAAAAATAATAAATCTAGGAAATAGAATCGGAAGAGTAAAAGCTGTCTTTGGGTTTCTTTCAGATTGATTGGAATTAACATAAATAAAATAGAAATAGATGGTGCAAAGAAATAAAATTCAGAGATAACACTATAGACATTAGATATGTAATTGCTATCTAGCTATCAATATATATGAAGAGAATAGTGTCAAGTGATATATATTAAAATAACCTGTAGCTTGCATACAACAAACTTTCTATAATACAATAGAAATACTAGATAGTATGGTAGAAATTTTTTTTTACCATGCTATCTAGTAGCTCATCGAATACTGCTGAATAGCGTTTGATCATTTCAGTTAAAACGCGAAATTTGAATCCTTTTGATTTTATTTCTTCTCTTCAATCATTGATAAGACCTGAAAAGTCACAAGTTTCTTTTTTCATTTTAATTAATCACTTTGACTTATTGTTTTTACATATATTATAAGTAAAAAAGCTGTAGGGACTAGAATGAACAATGCTGTAGCAATAAATGCGAGAATATTTACTTCCATAATTTTGTTATTTCATTTTTATTTAATTCGCTATGACTCGGGATTTAATCCCATAGAGATGATAAATCTTTTATTGGTAAATTCACTGGAATTAATACGAATTACACTCCATGTAATCGAATCGGATGAATATCATGACTAAGAATATCTGACAAATGGATTCATCGTCAAGAATTGAATAGTATAACACGGGAAGATCCTTCCTACTATACCGAAACTTAATTTCAACAAAAATTCTTGATACAATCAAAAACAACTTTCACTTTATTTATTTTTCATTCCTTTATTTTCTCTAAACTAGTGCTCGCCTTGTACACTCATTCGATGATACTTCATCAAACCGCCCTGCCTTTGGTCTTAAACAAAAACACTATAAGAAATGAAAAAAAAAAAGAAAAAGAATTCTTAGTGGAAATGAAATTATACTATTTGTATCCCCTTTCATATAAAAAAACAGAATGAATTGCTAGATTTTTTTAGTGGATTTAGATCCATCGGGACTGACGGGGCTCGAACCCGCAGCTTCCGCCTTGACAGGGCGGTGCTCTGACCAATTGAACTACAATCCCATAATCCAAATCTTTTCATGATTTACAAATCAATTAGATGCTCAATCTTTCAAGGAAAAATTTACTTTTTTTTATTTCCTATTTTTTTACACTTGCAGATCTTGATATGAATCTAGATCATTATCAATACCAAACCTTGTTGGAAAAAAGAAATATCCATATCGTTAAAGTTAAAGATAAGATATATTACTTTTGTTATTTTAATCACAAAATTTTACGTTTTTTCTATTGAAATCGAACATTTCTAACGAACAATAAATGGGTTAT